AATGAATTGCCTGACAAAAAGGATTACCTTGATAGGGTAAATTATAAAGATATTATCTTTATTCATTATATTTAATAGAATTAAACTATTTCTAAAAGCTTCAAAAACTTTTGTGCATCATACACTAAAATATAAAAAGATAAGCTAATTAAGCTATTGGGTTCATACCCCACTTATAAAGGTTATAATCCTTTTCTTTTTAATTAAAAAAATTTCCAATAATATTTTTTTTATTATATTAATTATAGGTTCTTTAATTACTATTTCTTCAAATTCTTGATTAGGAGCTTGAATAGGATTAGAAATTAATTTACTTTCATTTATCCCCTTAATAAATGAAAGTAAAAAAAATTTAATAACCTCAGAAAGTAGATTAAAATATTTTTTAACACAAGCTTTTGCTTCCTCAATTTTATTATTTGCAATTATTTTAATAATATTATTTTTTAATAATAATTGAACAATAAATAATAATTTTAATGATTTATTAATTCTATCTACTTTATTATTAAAAAGTGGAGCTGCTCCCTTTCATTTTTGGTTCCCTGGAGTTATAGAAGGATTAAATTGAATTAATAGTTTAATTTTAATAACTTGACAAAAAATTGCTCCTTTAATATTAATTTCTTATAATATAAATTATAATTTTTTTTTAATTTCTATTATTTTATCAATAATTATCGGAGCTTTAGGAGGATTAAATCAAACATCATTACGTAAATTAATAGCTTTTTCTTCAATTAATCATCTAGGTTGAATATTAATAGCAATAATTAATAACGAATTATTATGATTAAGTTATTTTATACTATATTCAATTTTATCTTTATCAATTATTTTAATATTCAACAATTTTAAATTATTTCATTTTAATCAAATATTTAATTTTTCATTAATTAATCCATTAATTAAATTTTTCATATTTTTAAATCTACTATCTTTAGGAGGATTACCCCCATTTTTAGGATTTTTACCTAAATGATTAGTAATTCAAAATTTAATTGAATTAAATCAAATTTTTTTATTATTTATTAGAGTTTGTTTAACATTAATTACTTTATTCTATTATTTACGAATATCTTATAGAATTTATATATTAAATTACAATAAAAATTCATGAATATTAATAAATTCATATAGTAATAAAAATATAAATTTAATTTTAACTTTAAATTTTATTTCTATTGGAGGATTAATAATTATTACTTTAATTTATTTGATTCTATAATAAATAAGAATTTAAGTTAAAGAAACTAATAGCCTTCAAAGCTGAAAATATTTGTACTAATCCTTTAATTCTTAAACTTTAATAATTTTTAAATTATTCCTTTAGAATTGCAGTCTAATATCATTATTGAATATAAAGTTTGATTAAAAAGAATTATTTTCTTATATATAAATTTACAATTTATCGCCTTAACTTCAGCCATTTAATCGCGACAATGACTATTTTCAACTAATCATAAAGATATTGGTACTTTATATTTTATTTTTGGAGTTTGATCAGGAATAATTGGAACTTCTTTAAGAATTTTAATTCGTACTGAATTAAGTCATCCCGGTATATTTATTGGAAATGATCAAATTTATAATGTAATTGTTACAGCTCATGCATTTATCATAATTTTTTTTATAGTTATACCTATTATAATTGGAGGATTTGGAAATTGATTAGTTCCTTTAATATTAGGAGCCCCAGATATAGCTTTTCCTCGAATAAATAATATAAGTTTTTGAATATTACCTCCATCATTAACTCTTCTTCTGTCTAGAAGTATAGTAGAAAACGGGTCAGGAACTGGTTGAACAGTTTATCCCCCTCTTTCATCAGGAACTGCTCACGCTGGAGCATCAGTTGATTTAACAATTTTTTCTCTTCACTTAGCCGGAGTATCTTCAATTTTAGGAGCAGTAAATTTTATTACTACTGTTATTAACATACGATCTAGAGGAATTACTTTAGATCGATTACCTTTATTTGTATGATCTGTAGTAATTACAGCTATTTTATTACTTTTATCTTTACCTGTATTAGCCGGAGCTATTACTATATTATTAACTGATCGAAATTTAAATACTTCATTTTTTGATCCAATTGGAGGAGGAGATCCAATTCTTTATCAACATTTATTTTGATTTTTTGGTCATCCAGAAGTTTATATTTTAATTTTACCTGGATTTGGTATAATTTCTCATATTATTACTCAAGAAAGAGGAAAAAAAGAAACATTTGGAACACTTGGAATAATTTATGCTATATTAACAATTGGTTTATTAGGATTTATTGTTTGAGCCCATCATATATTTACTGTTGGTATAGATGTAGATACACGAGCTTATTTTACTTCTGCAACAATAATTATTGCTGTTCCTACAGGAATTAAAATTTTTAGTTGATTAGCAACTCTTCATGGAACACAATTAAATTATAGTCCAGCTTTATTATGATCTCTTGGATTTGTATTTTTATTTACTGTAGGAGGATTAACCGGGGTTGTATTAGCTAATTCATCAATTGATATTGTATTACATGATACTTATTATGTTGTAGCTCATTTTCATTACGTTTTATCAATAGGAGCTGTTTTCGCTATTATAGCGGGGTTCATTCATTGATATCCATTATTAACAGGATTAGTAATAAATCCCTCATGATTAAAAATACAATTTGCTATAATATTTATTGGAGTAAATTTAACATTTTTTCCCCAACATTTTTTAGGGTTAGCAGGTATACCCCGACGATATTCTGATTTTCCTGATAGTTATTTAACATGAAATATTATTTCTTCATTAGGTAGAACTATCTCTTTATTTGGTATTATTTTTTTTATATTTATTATTTGAGAAAGAATAATTTCACAACGTACTCCTTCTTTCCCTATACAATTATCTTCTTCAATTGAATGATATCATACACTTCCTCCTGCTGAACATACTTATTCAGAATTACCATTACTTTCTTCTAATTTCTAATATGGCAGATTAGTGCAATGAATTTAAGCTTCATATATAAAGATTATTATCTTTTATTAGAAAATGGCAACATGAGCAAATTTAGGTCTTCAAGATAGTTCATCTCCTTTAATAGAACAATTAAATTTTTTTCACGATCATACACTTTTAATTTTAATTATAATTACTATATTAATTGCTTATATTATATTTATATTATTTTTTAATAAATTTACTAATCGTTATTTATTACATGGTCAAACAATTGAAATTATTTGAACAATTATACCAGCAGTAATTTTAATATTTATTGCTTTTCCTTCTCTTCGATTATTATATTTAATAGATGAAATTAATTCTCCCTTAATTACTTTAAAAGTAATTGGTCATCAATGATATTGAAGTTATGAATATTCTAACTTTTTAAATTTAGAATTTGATTCATATATAATTCCTACAAATGATTTAGATTTAAATGGATTTCGATTATTAGATGTAGATAATCGTATTATTTTACCTTTAAATAATCAAATTCGAATTTTAGTAACAGCTACTGATGTAATTCATTCATGAACTGTTCCTTCTTTAGGTGTAAAAATTGATGCTACTCCTGGTCGTTTAAATCAAACTAATTTTTTAATTAATCAACCTGGTTTATTTTTTGGTCAATGTTCAGAAATTTGTGGAGCAAATCATAGTTTTATACCAATTGTTATTGAAAGAGTTCCAATAAATAATTTTATTAAATGAGTTTCTTCTCAAATAAATTCATTAGATGACTGAAAGCAAGTAATGATCTCTTAAATCATATTATAGTAAATTAGCACTTACTTCTAATGAAAATTATTAAAAAAATTAGTTTTATAAAAACCTTAGTATGTCAAACTAAAAAAATTAGTATTTAATCTAATATTTTTTAATTCCTCAAATAGCACCTATTAGATGATTAACTTTATTTTTTATTTTTTCTATTACATTAATAATTTTTAATATTAAAAATTATTTTTGTTTTTTTCATAATTCTAATGAATCTTCCCAAAATTTAAATATTAAACAATTTAAAATAACTTGAAAATGATAACAAATCTATTTTCTGTTTTTGATCCTTCTACTACAATTTTGAATTTATCTTTAAATTGATTAAGAACTTTTTTAGGACTTTTAATTATTCCATCAACTTATTGATTAATACCAAATCGATTTCAAATTATTTGAAACAATATTTTATTTACACTACATAAAGAATTTAAAACTTTATTAGGACCTAATGGTCATAATGGAAGAACATTAATATTTGTATCATTATTTTCATTAATTATATTTAATAATTTTTTAGGATTATTTCCATATATTTTTACAAGTACAAGTCATTTAACATTAACATTAACTTTAGCTTTCCCTTTATGATTAAGTTTTATATTATATGGATGAATTTGTCATACGCAACATATATTTGCTCATTTAGTTCCCCAAGGAACTCCTCCTGTATTAATACCTTTTATAGTTTGTATTGAAACAATTAGAAATATTATTCGACCAGGAACTTTAGCTGTTCGATTAACTGCAAATATAATTGCAGGACATTTATTAATAACATTATTAGGAAATACAGGCCCTATATCAACATCATATATTATTTTATCATTAATTTTAATTACTCAAATTGCTTTATTAGTTTTAGAATCTGCTGTTGCAATTATTCAATCTTATGTATTTGCTGTTTTAAGAACTCTTTATTCTAGTGAAGTAAATTAATTTATGTCAACACATGCAAATCATCCTTTTCATTTAGTAGATTATAGACCTTGACCTTTAACAGGAGCTATTGGAGCAATATCAACAGTTACTGGATTAGTTCAATGATTTCATCAATATAATATTTCATTATTTTTATTAGGAAATATTATTACTTTATTAACTATATATCAATGATGACGAGATATTTCTCGAGAAGGAACATTTCAAGGACTTCATACCATTCCTGTAACATTAGGTTTACGATGAGGAATAATTTTATTCATTATTTCAGAAGTATTCTTTTTTATTTCATTTTTTTGAGCTTTTTTTCATAGAAGCCTATCTCCAACAATTGAATTAGGAATAATTTGACCTCCTATTGGTATTATTGCTTTTAATCCCTTTCAAATTCCCTTATTAAATACAGCTATTTTATTAGCTTCTGGAGTTACAGTCACTTGAGCTCATCATAGTTTAATAGAAAATAATCATACTCAAGCTATACAAAGTTTATTTTTTACAATTTTATTAGGAATTTATTTTTCTATTTTACAAGCATATGAATATATTGAAGCTCCATTTACAATTGCTGATAATGTTTATGGATCAACATTTTTTGTTGCAACAGGTTTTCATGGACTTCATGTATTAATTGGAACAACATTTTTATTAATTTGTTTAATTCGACATATAAATTATCATTTTTCAAGTGGTCATCATTTTGGTTTTGAAGCTGCAGCTTGATATTGACATTTTGTTGATGTAGTTTGATTATTTTTATATATTTCAATTTATTGATGAGGTAGTTAATTTATAAAGTATATTATTGTATATGTGACTTCCAATCACAAGGACTAAATAATTTTAGTATAAATAATTATTATATTATTCTTTATAAGATGTATTATTTTTATTATTACAATTATTGTAATAATATTAGCTTCTATTTTATCAAAAAAAACTATTATTGATCGAGAAAAATCTTCTCCATTTGAATGTGGATTTGATCCTATAAATTATTCTCGTCTACCTTTTTCATTACGTTTTTTTTTAATTGCTATTATCTTTTTAATTTTTGATGTAGAAATTGCTTTAATTTTACCAATAATTTTAATTATTAAAACATCTAACTTAATTAATTGATCAATTACTAGACTATTTTTTATTTTTATTCTATTAGTAGGGTTATATCATGAATGAAATCAAGGAGCTTTAGAATGAAATAAATAATAAATATGAAGCGATTTATTGCAATTAGTTTCGGCCTAATCTTAGGTGAAGTTTCACCCATATTTTAAATAGGATAATAGTTAATTATAACATTTAATTTGCATTTAAAAAGTATTGAATTTATTCAATTTATCTTAATTAATTGAAACCAAAAAGAGGTATATCACTGTTAATGATATCATTGAATAATTTATTTATTCCAATTAAGAAATATAAATGGAATTAAACCATTAAAGATAAAAGTTAGCAGCTTTTTCTTGATCATCATATTTCTTTATTAAAAATCTAAATTTATATAGTTTAAATAAAACATTACATTTTCACTGTAAAAATAAAAATTTATTTTTTATAAATAAAAATTTATAAATTAATTTAAAAATTATAATAATTTCCCCAACATCTTCAATGTTATGCTCTAAATATAAGCTATTTAAATTTTGATTAATTTAAAAATAATATTATTAAAATTAAAACAATAACTCATAATATATAACTTAATAAATAAATTTTTAAATTATTATTTTGAAACTCTTGAACATATAATGAAAAATTTTTTAATTGTTTATATAATATTTGACCTCCAAAATATTCACTTCATCCTTGATCAAAATTTTTATATGAATATATTCCTAAAATTAATGGTCATTTAATAATTCCAATTGTTGATACTACAGGTATAAATCATATACTTCCTGAAAAAAATCTAAAATTGTAAAATCTTAATGATTTATTAAAAAAAAATAATTTAACATTTCTAATTAAATAACCCAATATTCCCCCTGAAATACATACTATCAAAGTTAATATTTTTATATAAAAAGGCAAACAAATTATTTCTGGATTAAAAAATATTAATCAATTTAATATACTTCCCCCAATAATTGCTATTATCATTAAAAAAAAAATTCTAAATGATATAATTCACCCTTTATCATTTAATATATTTAAAGAAGTTATATTAAAATCTCCTGTTATTGAATAATACACTAATCGAAATGAATAACATACTGTTAATCCTGTTGAAAAAAAAAAAAGAAAAAAAGAAAAAAAATTTATATAAGATAAACTTACTATTTCTAAAATTAAATCTTTTGAATAAAATCCTGCTAAAAAAGGTATTCCACATAAAGCTAAATTAGCAATATTAAAACAACTACAAGTTAAAGGTATTCTATTTCTTAAACCTCCTATAAAACGAATATCTTGAGCATTTTTAGTATTATGAATAATTACCCCTGCACATATAAATAATAAAGCTTTAAATAAAGCATGTGTTAATAAATGGAAAAAAGCTAATTTATAATAACCAATTGATAAAATTCTTATTATTAAACCTAATTGACTTAATGTTGATAAAGCAATAATTTTTTTTAAATCAAATTCAAAATTAGCACCTAATCCTGCTATAAACATAGTTAAACCAGAAATTAATAATAAAAACTTACCTAAAAAAGTATTTTCTAATAAAATATTAAATCGAATTAATAAATATACCCCAGCTGTTACTAATGTTGAAGAATGAACTAATGCTGAAACAGGTGTTGGGGCTGCTATAGCTGCAGGTAATCAAGAAGAAAAAGGAATTTGAGCTCTTTTTGTTATTGCAGCTAAAACAACCAACAGACCAATAACTATTATTTCAAAATCTATTTTTATAATATCTAAATAAAAAATATAATTTCATCTCCCATAATTTAATATTCAAGTAATTGCCAATAATAAAGCTACATCTCCAATTCGATTAGATAAAGCTGTTAATATCCCAGCATTATAAGATTTAATATTTTGAAAATAAATTACTAAACAATAAGAAACTAATCCTAATCCATCTCATCCTAATAAAATTCTAATTAAATTAGGTCTAATAATTAATATTATTATTGAAAAAACAAATATTAATACTAATAAAATAAAACGATTAATATTAAAATCTTCATTTATATATTGATCACTATAAAAAATTACTAAAGAAGAAATTAATAAAACAAAAGATATAAATATTAATCTTATTCAATCAAATAAAAAAGTTATTACAATTGATATTGAATGTAAAGAAACAATTTCCCATTCAATAAAATAAATTAAATCATTTAATAAAAATTTTAATCTAAAAATAAATAAAGTAAATCTAATAAAAATTAAAATATAAAAACTATTTTTACAATAATTAATTAAATTATTCATGATCTAAAATGAAAAATTCATATCATTGACACCACAAATCAATATTTTATTTAAACTATTTAAATATAATTATTAAATTCATAATATACAAAAATTACTTTTTATAATTAATAAATTTAAAGGTAATCAATGTAATATTAATAACAAAAATTCTCGAATTCTTCCAAAAGAAAAAAAATAAGTCCCTGAATAAATTTTTCCATGCTGACTATAAGCAAATAAATATAAAGTATAAGCTGCTCTAAAAAAAGATAAAAAAGCTAATCTAATTATTGTTAATCAAGATCAACTAACAATTCTATTTAATAAAGAAATTTCTCCTAATAAATTTAAAGTAGGAGGAGCTGCTATATTTCCTGAACATAATAAAAATCATCATAATGATAATCTAGGTATAAAATTTAATATTCCCTTATTAATTAATAATCTTCGTCTTCTTATTCGTTCATAAGAAATATTAGCTAAACAAAATAATCCAGAAGAACATAATCCATGAGCAATTATTAAAGTATAAGAACCATTTAATCCTCATATAGTTATTGTTATTAAACCTCTTAAAACAATTCCTATATGTGCTACAGAAGAATATGCAATTAAAGCTTTTAAATCTATCTGTCATAAACAAATTAATCTAACTAAAACCCCTCCAATTAATCTAATTCTAATTCAAATAAAATTAAATTTTATTCCCAAAATCTGTAAAATAGAAAAAATACGTAATAATCCATATCCCCCTAATTTTAATAATACTCCAGCTAAAATCATTGAACCTGATACAGGAGCTTCAACATGAGCTTTTGGTAATCATAAATGAACTAAAAATATTGGTATTTTTACTAAAAAAGCAAATACTAAACATAAATATAAAAATTCTAAATTATAAAGATTTTTATAACTTAATATAATATAATGTATTGTATAATCATTATTTTTAACAAAAAAAATACCAATTAATAAAGGTAATGAGGCCAATAAAGTATAAAATAATAAATAAATTCCCGCTTGTAATCGTTCAGGTTGATAGCCCCACCCTAAAATTAAAAATAATGTAGGAATTAATCTACTTTCAAAAAATAAATAAAATATAAACAATCTTATAGAACTAAAAGTAAAAATTAATATTAATAATAAAAATAAGATTATAAATAAAAATAAATTAATATAATTATTATAACGAATTACATTTTCACTTGCTATTAATATTAATCCGCAAATTCAAAAACTTAATAAAATTAAACCATAAGAAATTATATCTATTCCAAAATAATAAGAAATATCACAAAAATAATAATTTGATCTAATTTTAATTATAAATAAACTAGTAACTAAAAAAGTTAAATTTTGAACCATTCAATAAATATTTTTCTTAAAAAATAAAAAAAATATAAATATAACTATAAAAATAAATTTTAACATTGTAAAATAGAAAAACTTTGAAAATAATCATTTCCATGAGTTCGAATTATAGATACTAAAATAGATAAACCTAAAACTCCTTCACATACACAAAATGTTAAAAAAAATATACTAAAATAAGTTTCATAATCTATAAAATTTAAATATAAAAATAATAATATAAATAATATTAATACTATAAATTCTAATCTTAATAATGTACATAATAAGTGTTTTCGTCTAGAAATAAATACAATACAACCAAATACAAATATAATAATTATTAAATAATATATATATATATTTATCATTAGTTTTAATAGTTTAAAAAAAACATTAGTCTTGTAAACTAAAAATAAAATATTTTTTTTTAAAACTTCAAGAAAAAAGATTCTTCCTTTTCATTAACTCCCAAAGTTAATATTTTATTATAAACTATTTCTTGAAATTATAATAATTATTATATTAATATCATTTATTACTAGATTTATTTTTATACAAATAAAACATCCTTTAGCTATGGGATTAATATTATTAATTCAAACTTTTTTAATTTCTTTATTAACAGGTATATATGTTAAAACATTTTGATTTTCTTATGTATTATTTTTAATTTTTATAGGAGGTATATTAGTATTATTTATTTATGTTACATCCCTTTCATCAAATGAAATATTTTCAATATCTTTTAAATTGATATTTTTATCAATTGTTTTTTTAATAATTTCAATTTTTATTTTATTTTTTCTTGATTTATCAATAATTGAAAATTTTATTAATAATAATGAAATAAATTTATTTTTTAATAATTCATTAATATTAGAAAATATTTTTGAATTAAATAAAATATATAATTTTCCTACAAATTTAATTACATTATTATTAATTAATTATTTATTTTTAACTTTATTAGTAGTAGTAAAAATTACAAAAAAAAACTATGGTCCATTACGACCTATTTACTAATGAATAAATCATTCCGAAAAACTCACCCTTTAATTAAAATTGCAAATAATGCATTAGTTGATTTACCCGCTCCTTCGAATATTTCTGCATGATGAAATTTTGGTTCATTATTAGGTTTATGTTTAATTATTCAAATTTTAACAGGATTATTTTTAGCAATACATTATACAGCTGATATTGAAACAGCTTTTAATAGAGTTAACCATATTTATCGAGACGTAAATAATGGATGATTTTTACGAATTTGTCACGCTAATGGAGCTTCTTTTTTTTTTGCTTGCTTATTTATTCATATTGGACGAGGTATTTATTATAATTCTTATTTATTTACTCCTACATGAATAATTGGAGTAATTATTCTATTTATAGTAATAGCTACAGGATTTTTAGGATATGTTTTACCATGAGGTCAAATATCTTTTTGAGGAGCTACTGTAATTACTAATCTTTTATCTGCTATTCCTTATTTAGGAATTGATTTAGTACAATGAATTTGAGGAGGTTTTGCAGTTGATAATGCTACTTTAACACGATTTTTTACTTTTCATTTTATTTTACCATTTATTGTATTAGCTTTAACAATAATTCATTTATTATTTTTACATCAAACAGGATCAAATAATCCTTTAGGTTTAAATAGAAATATTGATAAAATTCCTTTTCACCCTTATTTTATTTATAAAGATATAATTGGATTTGTTATTTTTATTTGAATCTTAATCGGATTTATTTGAAAATTTAATTATTTATTAATAGATCCAGAAAATTTTATTCCAGCAAACCCTTTAGTTACTCCTGTTCATATTCAACCTGAATGATATTTTTTATTTGCTTATGCTATTTTACGATCAATTCCTAATAAATTAGGAGGAGTAATTGCATTAGTTTTATCAATTGCTATTTTAATAATTTTACCATTTACTCATATAAGCAAATTTCGAGGATTACAATTTTATCCTTTAAATCAAATTTTATTTTGAAATATAGTAATTGTATCTTCATTATTAACTTGAATTGGAGCTCGTCCTGTAGAAGATCCTTATATTTTAACAGGACAAATTTTAACAGTATTATATTTTTCTTATTTTTTAATTAATCCATTATTAACAAAATATTGAGATAAACTATTAAATTAATTAATATAAGCTTTTATAGTATATGTCTTGAAAACATAAGAAAGAAGTAAAATCTTCTATTAATTTAATTATTTTATACTAAAAAATATTCATTAAAATAATAAAGATAAAATAAAAATTTTAAATCCAATAAAAAAAAATAAATAATTTAAAGATATAGGTAAAAATCTTTTTCAAGCTAAATATATTAATTTATCATATCGAAATCGAGGTAAGGTCCCCCGAACTCAAATAAATAAAAAAGAAATTAAAGTTAATTTTAAAAAAAATAAAATTCTATAAATATCACTTCCTAAAAAAATTACTCTAAATAATATACTTATAAATAAAATTCTTGAATATTCAGCTAAAAAAATTAATGCAAAACCCCCTCTTCTATATTCAATATTAAACCCTGACACTAATTCAGATTCCCCTTCAGCAAAATCAAAAGGAGTTCGATTAGTTTCTGCCAAACAAGAAGCAAATCAAACTAATGCTAAAGGTAAACAAAATACAATAAATCATATATATTTTTGAAATAAATAAAAATTTAAAAAATTATAATTTCCAATTAAAAAAACAAATCTTAATAAAATTAATGCTAATCTTACTTCATAAGAAATAGTTTGAGCTACTGCTCGTAATCCTCCTAATAAAGCATAATTAGAATTAGAAGATCACCCAGCAACCATGACTGTATAAACACCTAATCTAGTAATACATAAAAAAAATAAAATTCCTAAATTAAAAGAATATAATTTAATTAAATAAGGTATACTTATTCAAATTAAAAGAGATAAAAATAAAGAAAAAATAGGAGAAAAATAATAAAAAATATAATTAGATAATAAAGGATAAGTTTGTTCCTTAGTAAATAATTTTACAGCATCTCTAAAAGGTTGTAATAACCCTATAAATCCAACTTTATTAGGCCCTTTCCGAATTTGAATATAACCTAAAACTTTACGTTCTAATAAAGTTAAAAAAGCAACCCCAACTATTACACAAATTACTAATAATAATCTTCCAATTAATGGTAATAAATAATCTATAAAAAACAATACTATTTATAATTAAATTAAATTATATAAATAAATTCTAAATTTATTGCACTAATCTGCCAAAATAGTATATTAAATATTAATAAAATTCTTAAATTTAAAATTTATATTTTTTATATTAGGTCCTTTCGTACTATAATATAATATTTAAATTAAGGATAGAAACCAACCTGGCTTACGCCGGTTTGAACTCAGATCATGTAAGAAATCAAAGGTCGAACAGACCTAAACTTTAAACTTCTACACCTAAAAATAACTCTTAATCCAACATCGAGGTCGCAATCTTTTTTGTCGATATGAACTCTAAAAAAAAATTACGCTGTTATCCCTAAGGTAACTTAATTTTTTAATCAATATAATTGGATCAAATATTCATATATTAATGTAAAATTATAATAAAAGTTATTTAAATTTTAATACCACCCCAGTAAAATTTTTTTATTATAATATAAATTTAAATATTCTTTTTAATTTATAATAAAAAAAAATAAAGATCTATAGGGTCTTCTCGTCCTTTAATTATATTTTAACTTTTTAATTAAAAAATAAAATTCTATAAAAATTTAAAAAAGACAGTATATATCTCATTCAACCATTCATACAAGCCTTCAATTAAAAGACTATTGATTATGCTACCTTCGCACAGTCAAAATACTGCGGCCCTTTAAATTAATCAGTGGGCAGGTTAGACTTTAAATTAAATTCAAAAAGACATGTTTTTGATAAACAGGTGAATATATAATTTGCCGAATTCCTTATTTAAACCTTTCATTAAAAATAATTTTTATAAATTTAATATACTAATTTTATCATAATTAATAAATTTTAATTATTAAAATTTATATTTTAATAAATAATTTAATTTTATAATAAATAATAAAAAATTTAAAATAAATTATAACAAATTTACTAATGATAACTATTTTTAAGCTTACATTTATTAAAATATTTTATTTAAAATTTAAAAATTTATTTTAAAGCTAATCCCTTAAAATATTAATTTTATAAAATAAAAACATTAAAAAAATAAAATTTTTAAATTTATAAATCTAAATTAAATTTATTTCTTAAAAAACTAGATATATTTTAAAACGATTAACATTTCATTTCTAATTATATATTTAAAATAATTATGCCACAATAACTTTTTTATATAATTAAATCTTTAAAATTCGAGAAAAATTAATATAATAATTAATTAATTAATAAACCCTGATACACAAGGTACAATAAATTAAATTTTCTTTTAAAATAAAAATTTTTCAAAATATTTCAATATTCTTTTACAATACTAATAAATTATCATTAAAATTATTTTTTCTTTAAAAAATACTAAAACAAAAATTCATAAAATTATTTTTATTAAATAAATAAAATAAATATATTAAAATTAATAAATATAATCTAATCAATTTAAATTGATTTGCACAAATTTCTTTTCAATGTAAATGAAATACTTTACTAATTAAGCTTTAAATTGTCTTTCTAGATACACTTTCCAGTACATCTACTATGTTACAACTTATCTTATTTTAAAAATAAGAACGATGGGCGATATGTACATGTTTTAGAGCTAAAATCATATAAATAATCTATTTTATATTACTATTAAATCCACTTTCAAAATTTTATTTCAAAAATTTATTCATTTAAATATATTTATTGTAATCCATCTCTACTTAAACATAAACTGCACCTTGACCTGACATTTTATTTAATTTAATATTAAGAAAATTTTATCTAATAACATATTCTGATGACGGCGATATACAAATTAAACAAATTTAAGTAAGGTTCAATGTGGATTATCAATTATAGGACAGATTCCTCTAAATAGACTAAAACACCGCCAAATTTTTTAAATTTTAAGAATATAACTAATACTACTTTAGTATTTTAAATATTTATTTTTAATAATAGGGTATCTAATCCTAGTTTATAATAAAAAGTTTATAGCTTAAATTATTTTATAAAATAATAAATAAATAAATTTAAAAATTTTACCTAATAAATTTATATGTATATTATTAATTAATTTTTAATTTAACTAATACTAAAAATTTTCACTTGTATTATTTGTATAACCGCGGTAGCTGGCACAAATTTTACCAATACTATATATTATCACTAATACAAAATTTCTTTTTAAATTAATATTAATTACTGCGAATAAATAAATAAATTTAATTTTTTAAAAATTAAATTAATTCACACAAAAATTTACATGTAAAATAAAATAATAATAAAAATTTTAACTAAAATAAAAATAACTTAAATTAAAAATTCAAAATTATTAATAATATAAACCTTATTTTAAAGTAAATAAATAAAATATAAAATTTAAAATATAAATATATAAATATAATAAATTATTAATTAATTTTTAATAGTAATATTCCTCCCCACAAAAAATCGTCATTAAAAATTAACCCCTTAATTTAATTTTTAATT